TTACTATTCTATTCTGAATATGAAATATGAATATTAAGATATAATATTCATATTCTATTTATATTATATATATATTTGTATATTATATATTTGTGATTTGTATGTATTATGTATATTATATATATTTATATTTCTTAATAAATAAGAAATATTCAAATTAAATTACTTTAATTTTGTATATTCTTTTTGTATATATTCCTTTAGAAAACAAGAAATCTAAAATACGTATATGATTCTTACATTATGTAAATATCAGAATGAAGATAGAAAATAGAAATCTATTTGTCTATTAAAATATAAAATAGAATCATTTTAGAATATTTTTCTTTTCTTTTATTATTTTTTTCTATTTGTATGTTATGATATTCTTGAGGGATTTTTGAAATTTATGGAATTAAGTATAGATAATGACTAATAAAGAGTAATTTCTATTTAACAATATATGTCTTTCACATACAACGATAAAAAGGAGTAACCTACCTTTTGAATGGCAGTTCCAAAAAAACGTACTTCTATGTCAAAAAAGCATATTCGTAGAAATATTTGGAAAAAAAAAGGATCTTTAGAGGCAGTAAAAGCTTTTTCTTTAGCTAAATCTGTTTCCACCGGACAGTCAAAAAGTTTTTTTGTGCGACAAAAAAAAGTCTTGGAAAAATCTTAATTGACATGTTTCAAAGAACTTCCAAATTTCCATTTTTGAATTGTAAGACAAATGATTCAATTTTACTAAATTATATTTGTATTTCACTTCTCATATTAGTTAGAGCTAGGTAATATGAAAAATAAGAATCTTTCTGTCTACTTGATTCAAAGTACTCAGTATTGTGTATTTTATTCTTTTTTAGCATTTTTTTTCGATTTTTTATAGTCTTTATATATCTCTATTATATTCTATTCTATTTTAGTTATTTTCTTCTTTTTATTGTTTATGTTATATTTTATTCTATTTATTTCAATTTCTATTGATTGATATTGAATTCGTGAAATGATTTTTTCTTTCCTATGAATTGTGCTTTTCAAAATAGAAAAGCACAATTACGATAGACAAGGAAGAATCTGAATATTTCATTCTACTTTATACTAAGGTGTTGGATCTCAAAATCGTTAGAAAAGAATTATGAATTTTATACCCCGACTGAGAACGAAACTATTGAGTTATGACTCTTCTGGATAAACAAGAGCTAGGTTTCTAGTTTCTAGTACGGAAAAGTTGATTATTCAAACTGAACTTACGAAGATACTAATTAAGTATTATTGATATTTTCTTTATATTTAACATTTCCAGATGAATGAAAATGCATCTTTCTTCATTTTTTCCTAAACTCTATTGAATATCAACAATTCAACATGAATTTAATATATATATATATTATTTATTATTATTTAAATTTATTATTATTTAAGGTAAGCCGCCATGGTGAAATTGGTAGACACGCTGCTCTTAGGAAGCAGTGCTAGAGCATCTCGGTTCGAGTCCGAGTGGCGGCATAAAGAATTATTCATATTAATAATATAGACACAATAGATCTAATAGAATCTAAAAGAGAATATTTGAAATATTCTCTTTTAGATTCTATTTAATCCCCTCCCCGATTTCAATTATTTAAAAGGGACTCTTCTTTATGATATTTGCAACCTTAGAACATATATTAACTCATATTTCCTTTTCGATCATCTCAATTGTGATTCTGATTCATTTGATGAACTTATTAGTCTACGAAATCGAAGGATTACATAATTCGTCAGAAAAAGGGATGATAGCTACTTTTTTCTCTATAACAGGGTTTTTAGTTATTCGTTGGATTTCTTCGGGACATTTTCCCTTAAGTAATTTATACGAATCATTAATCTTCCTTTCATGGAGTTTATCCATTATTCATATGATTCCGTATCTTGGGAATCATAAAAATGATTTAAGCGCAATAACTGCACCAAGTGCCATTTTTACCCAAGGTTTCGCCACGTCAGGTCTTTCAACTGAAATGCATCAACCCGCAATATTAGTACCTGCTCTACAATCTCAGTGGTTAATGATGCATGTCAGTATGATGCTATTGAGCTATGCAGCTCTTTTATGCGGATCATTATTATCAGTTGCTCTTATAGTGATTACATTTCAAAAAAGAATCGATTCTTTTTTGAAAAACAAGAATTTTTTCAGTTTAAGGAAGTCGTTTTTCTTTGGTGATATGGAATATTTGAACCAAAAAGGAAGTTTATTAAAAAATACTTCTTTCTTCTCATTTCAAAATTTTTACAAATATCAATTAATTCAGCGTTTGGATTATTGGAGTTATCGTGTCATTAGTTTAGGGTTTACCTTTTTAACCATAGGCATTCTTTCTGGAGCAGTATGGGCTAATGAAGCATGGGGTTCTTATTGGAATTGGGACCCTAAGGAAACTTGGGCATTTATTACTTGGACCATATTTGCAATTTATTTACATACTAGAACAAATCCAAAATTGCAAGATCAAGGGACAAATTCGGCATTTGTAGCTTCTATAGGATTTCTCCTAATTTGGATATGCTATTTTGGGATCAATCTTTTAGGAATTGGGTTCCATAGTTATGGTTCATTCCAATGAATATATAATTGAATAAAAGAAAATACATGAAGAATACATAAAAAAATCGTCTGATACACAATGCAATGAAAATTTGTGCGAGTTTTTGAGAACCGTTTAAATAGAGGAATTATTCAAAAGGTTCTCAAAAACTTTAGATGTATCTCATTACAATTATAATTCACCCTTCCCTTTATTTTTCATTGTACAACGAAGAATCGTGAAAATATGAAAGTCAAAGAATTCTAAGACTTTCTTTCCAATTAATGAAATTTAGTATTGAATCTAAAAAAAGAATTAGTATCTATAAAAATAATTAGATAAATTAGATAATAGAACTTGTACCTTGTAAACCGATAACGGGAGAACGAAATCAGGATAAAAACCAATTCCTATAATTAGGAAACCCATGTGAGATACGGAAGAATAGGCAATACGTTTTTTTTTTTAATTGCGTTGACCGAGAGAAGTTGAAGCTGCATAAATGATTTGTATTATTTCTACTATCACCAACCAGGGAGATAATCTAGAATGAGCGTGAGCTAATAATTCCATATTGATCCGAATCAATCCATATGCTCCCATCTTTAATAATATTCCAGCTAAAAGCATACATGTACTGTAATGTGCTTCCCTGTGGGTATCTGGTAACCATGTATGTAGGGGTATCATCGGCGATTTGACAGCATAAGCAATAAGAAAACCAAAATAGAGTATTATTTCCAATGCTGCAAGATACGATTGATTAGCTAATTTTTCTAAATCTAATGTTGGTTCATTGGAACCATATAAACCCATACCTAGAACTCCTATTAAGAGAAAAATGGAACCTCCGGCAGTGCACAAAATAAACTTTGTAGCCGAGTACAGGCGTTTTTTTCCTCCCCACATGGATAAAAGTAAGTAAACAGGAATTAATTCTAATTCCCACATGATGAAAAAAAGTAAAAGGTCTCGAGAAGAAAATGATCCTATTTGGCCACTATACATTGCTAACATCAAGAAATAGAAGAATCGCGGATTTCGAGTAACTGGCCAAGCTGCTAAAGTAGCTAAAGTAGTGATAAATCCTGTCAGTAAAATGGGTCCTATGGAAAGTCCATCGGTTCCCAGTCTCCAGTGAAAATCAAAAAGATTGATCCATTTATAATCCTCCTTCAATTGGATTAATGGATCGTCCAATTGGAAATGATAACAAAATACATAGGTCATTAGAAGGAGCTCTAGGATACATATACATAGAGTATACCACCTATACACTTTATTTCCCTTATGAGGGAAAAAGACAATTGAAGAACCCGCGAATATGGGCAAAACAAGAAGTATTGTTAACCAAGGAAAAGAACTCGTGATAAAGACAAGATAAAATTAGACCAGAAAAGTCCGTACTCGAGAAAAGAAAATAGATTATTCTTCTCCCGAGCACGAGGTTTTGTCGGTAAAGAGGAATCAAATGATTCAAGTGGAGTTTTTTGTCACATATCAATAAGAAAGACCCATGCTGCGAGTTGTTTCATGCCATAAATAAACACGGACACTCAAAAAATCCGTTGGACAAGCGGATTCACATCTTTTACAACCTACACAATCCTCGGTTCTTGGCGCAGAAGCAATTTGCTTAGCTTTACATCCGTCCCAAGGTATCATTTCCAATACATCCGTGGGGCAAGCTCGAACACATTGGGTACATCCTATACATGTATCATAAATCTTTACTGAATGTGACATTGGGTCTATAAATTCCAGTTTTGAACACAAAAGATTTTCGATCTGGTAAAATAAGATAAGAAAATGAAATAAATCATAGATTTTCTATTGTAGACACCAGACGAATCAATGATTTATCAAAATTTGAAGAATCAATAGATTTTCTAATCTGTTTATGAGAAAGGGCCAAGATACTTTGATTTCCATTTCAATAATCATGAAATATGAGTTTACAAATTCAATTCATGTGAATTTTCCTATCTTTCTATTATATAGAAATAGAATTAAATTAAGGATATTCTGATATATAATATATCAGAATATCAGATAAATACGTTTGTTATTAGGTTAGTTATAGAATAAGTTCGTAACTATAAATCATAAATCTATATGAAAAAAGAGAAGAAAGAAAAATAAAAATATTCTAATATTATATTATCTTATTATTCTAATTCTATTAGATTCTATTTAGAATATTCTATCTAAAAGTCTTATGTTTTGATTTCTATGTGAAAATAGAAGAATTCTAACTAATTATTCAGCAAATTCGATTGATTGATACGAGTTGATTTTCTGTTACGATGGATCGACGAAACAATAGCTAGCCCAATAGCTATAACAAAGATTGAGAAGATTTCTCCTTTTAATTGCCGACTATTAAATATATCGGAAAATGTGACAAGATTTAGATTCACCGAATTCAGTATAAGCTCAAGACACATAAGTGCTCTAACCATGCTTTGGCTTGTGATCAGTCCATAGATACCGATAGAAAATAAATAAACACTTAGAAAAAGTACATGCTCTAACATCATTGATAAATCCCTCATCTATCTCGATTGATTTCAATATGAACAAAAATGAAACCGATTCAGTTGACTAGACTAGAAGAATTACATAACAAAAGAAGATATTCACAGTAGATTGAAACAAAATAGATTAAATCCATTTTCATTCTTTAATTTTAAAAAAGGAAGTTCTTATTTCTTATTATATTAGAATTCTATTATTGACGAGCCATAGTAATTGCACCTATCAAAGAAACTAAAAGAATTATAGAAATGAGTTCAAAAGGGAGATAAAAATCTGTGGATAAATGAATCCCAATTTGTTGAACGTTACTTATTAAGTCCTGTTCTATAATCTGATTTGATCTTGTAGTCCGAAAAATTCCGGACCATGACGTATCTGGGATAGTAGTCATTAATGAAAAAAAAATATTTCTTTTATTCTTTGATATTCATATTTACATATTGAATTCTATGAATTAGATTTCTATTTTATAGTATGGAAATCTCAATTCATTTTTTATCTATTTTCTAGAAATAGATAAAAAAGAGTTCATGTTCCACCGAATCACACGTAGAGATATTGCTAACACACATAGAGTTAATGGTATTTCATAACTAATCGATTGAGCTGCAGCTCGTAGACCGCCTGAAAAGGAATACTTATTATTTGATCCATATCCTGACATAAGAAGACCAATGGGGACAATACTTGAAAAGGCAATCCATAAAAAAACACCTATACTGAGATCAGCTAAAACAAGGTGATATCCAAAAGGAATTACTAAATAACTTAGTAGAATTGATATAAACCCTATAGAGGGTCCGACCCTAAATAAACGAATATTACCTCTAGATGGAAGAAGATCCTCCTTCAAAAGTAGTTTGGTCCCATCCGCTAAAGCTTGAAGAATTCCTAACGGGCCGGCATATTCAGGTCCAATACGTTGTTGTATTGCTGCAGATATCTTTCTTTCTAACCACACAATGACTAATACCCCCATTGTGATTCCTAAGACAAGGATTAAAATGGGGACAAAAATCCATATGAATTCATAGACTTCTTTTAAGGATTCTAATCTATAAAAAGAATTAATAGTTTGTACTTCTGTCGTATCAATTATCATTTCAACGATCAACTTCTCCCATAATGATATCTATACTACCTAGTATCGTCATTATATCAGCCAATTTCATTCTTTTAACTAGCTGGGGAAGAATTTGCAAATTGATGAAACCGGGTGGACGAATTTTCCATCTCCAGGGGAAAACACTACTATCTCCTATTAAAGAAATTCCTAATTCTCCTTTCGGGGCCTCTACCCTTACATAAAGTTCTTGTTTTAACAATTCAAAATTGGGTGAAAGTTTTTTAGTAATAAATCTATATTCAAAATTATTCCATTTGGAATCCTTTGTCCTATGAAAACGCCGGTTTTCTAAATTTTCATAAGGTCCTCCAGGAATTCCTTCTAGAGCCGGTTGAATGATTTTTATGGATTCTTGCATTTCACCGATTCTTACTAAATAACGAGCTAATGTATCGCCTTCTTTTTGCCATTTGACTTCCCAATCAAATTTATTGTAACACTCATAGCGATCAACTTTACGAAGATCCCATTGGCTTCCAGAAGCTCGTAACATTGGTCCTGATAAACCCCAATTTATTGTCTCCTCCCCACCAATAATGCCCACTCCTTCAACTCGTTCCAAAAAGATGGGATTTCGCGTAATGAGCTTTTGATACTCAACAACTTCTGTTAAAAAATAATCACAGAAATCAAAACATTTATCTATCCAGCCATAAGGTAAATCCGCAGCTACTCCTCCGATGCGGAAAGAATTATGCATCATCCGCATACCTGTGGCGGCTTCGAATAGATCATATATTCATTCCCGCTCTCTTAAAATATAGAAAAAGGGAGTCTGTGTACCAATATCGGCCATAAAAGGGCCAAGCCATAACAAATGGGAGGCTATACGGCTCAGCTCCAGCATAATAACTCTAATATAACTGGCCCTTTTAGGCACTTGAACACTTTCCAATCGTTCTGGTGCATTTACTGTTATTGCTTCTGTGAACATAGTAGCTAAATAATCCCAACATGTTACATAAGGCAAATATTGTATAATTGTTTGGTTCTCCGCTATTTTTTTCCATCCCTCTGTGTAAATAGCCCAATATAGGTTCACAGTCAATAACATCTTCACCATCCAGAGTAACGATCAGCCGAAGAACACCATGCATTGATGGGTGGTGAGGACCCATATTGACTATTATGAAATCTTTTCTTGTAGCCGGTACAGTCATATTTTTTTCCTTAATTCATTATTTCATTAGATTATGAAAATGAAAAATATAAAAAAAATAATAACTGAAACTAATAAAATAAGAAAAGAATGAAAAAAATAAAAAATAACAAGGATAATGATAATAAGAATAAAATAATAAGAAATTCAAATTTAATTAACGAGTTTTTGGTTCCCGAATATCTAACTGATCCATTAATTTCTTATAACGCACTTTCTTTTTCTTTGACAAATAAGTCAATAATCGTTGACGTTTTCCCAGAATTCTTCGTAGACCTCTTTGCGATAAAAAATCTCTTTTGTGCAATTCTAAATGTGAAGTAAGTCTCCGTATCTTACTGGTGAAATGGAATACTTGAAATTCAACAGACCCACTATTTTCTTCTTTTTCTTCTTGTGTAATAACTGAGATGAATGAATTTTTGACCATAAATTAAGATTTCTATCTTTCTTTTCTGTGAATTTTACGGATCAGGAAAAATAATAATATTTCTTATGTCAGTTATTTTCATCTAGTATACATCAAAATTGGATTTCATTCATATACTACTTTGTTTTTTCTTTATGTGGTTTATGTTTCTATGTTTTGTATATTTGATCCAAATATACAAAACATATATGTATTCACGAAAGAAAACAATTTCTTTTTATTTTACTTAAAAGGATTCCGTTATTCCTAATGAAAATTGATACACTATGAAATTACACTATGAAATCAGCATCATGTAGTAGAATGTTACACAGTGTATATGTTTCGGCTTTCATCTATGAATCTACAAAATATGTTACACGATATGTAGGAAATCCACTATAGATTTTTTTCATTTTTCATTGGAATTGAATTCATTCTGAATTGTGAATACATATGTATTCTTGACATACTGAAACGACTGCTGTTATTGGTATCAAACCAATAGCGATTCATACAAGCTACATCTTCTAATCGAAAATTGGGCCAAAGAAACAATTTGAATTTCATGAAATCTTTTCTATCTGTATTAATATGTTTGTTCTCATTCAAAAATTGTCCACAGTTTCTTATTTTGTTTTCATTGCAAAATCTTGTATTTCTATCCACAACATGAAAATTCCGGGAATTGAAACAAATTCGAATTCGAAATTCTCTACGACGTCTGGGAGATAGAATATTTTCAGGAACAAGTAAATCATAATGATTTTTGTCTCCACTCAAAAATATGTTGCTGTGTCGTGCAATGTATTTTTCAAACCCCCCTTTCTCAATATATCTTTTTTTTGTGTATTTTTTCTTTGTTTGATGCTTTTTCTTATCGACCCATGAAATATCCATAGTTTGATATATAATATATTTTCCTTTCCTTTGTATAGATAGACAAATTGGTTCAATAATAAATATTCCCTTTCTTATCAATTCTGCAAGAACTAGGTCCTTTTGAATCAGCATTTCATCTATATTTATTTCATCTCTTTGAATCGAAGATATAGCAATTTCCTTTGGATTTCTTAGTCTAAGTAGGAGACAATATATCCTGATATTTTTCATTATTTCTTTCTTCAAGGGATCAGCCCATCTTAGTTGAAAAAGTAAATATTTTTTCAAAAAGAAATCTAGTTCCATTTCATTCTTGCTCTTATATTGTTTCTTTTTTAGAACCTTTTTCATTTCTAATCTTGCGTAATCTTCTTCAACAGTTTTTTGATTTTCTTTTTTTATTTTTCGTAGATTCCATACAAGATTTCCTTGGACCTGTTGTTCATTCTCTTCCTGCTTGGAATTTCCTAATTCACGATCTTTTTTTTTATTAGATGATTTCTTTGGATTTACGTTAATGGTTTTACTTTTTTCATTTATAGAAAAATGAAAAAAGAGTGATTTGATTGGGATGATCCAAGGTTTAATTTTATATACATCAAAAAGTAGCACAAATTCTGGGAAGAACCAAGTTTCTAGATTGGATATAGTATCATGATTTGATGCGGTATCATAGAACCTTTCTTTATTCATTCCCATGCAATCAAAAAAGAAACTTTTTTGATTGCATGGTTTGATCTCTTGATGAATTGTAGGAAAAAAAAGATCTTTTTTTTCCATTTTTTTGAAATTCTTAATTTCATTTTTAGTATCTTTCTGAATCTTGATACCAATATGTACATCGGTCCAGATCTCAATATTATTTAGAAAACAAAGATGAAGAATTCTACAATCAAGATATTTTCTATCCAAATTTGTATTCCTATCAATAAGATATCCTTTTTCTAGATAATTATTACTAGGTATACTTACCAATACATAAAATGATTCAGGTTTCGATATATTGAAATGAGATAGAATTTCTTGGTCCCCGTTTATTTCTAATGTTGATCCAGAAATGTATAAATTAGGAAGGTTTATGTATTTATATGAGAAAAGATCATATCTGTAATGTTTTTTCCATTTGTCTTTTTGACTCATAAATGAATTTGCTGCATAGTCATCTTTTTTCATGGAATAAATAAATTGGTATTTTTGATATAAATCCAATTGGTTTGATTCCTTGTTTTGAATCATACGATGTTTATGTTTATTGATTCTATTTCGCCATTCTTTAGGTACTAATGGAGACCTTTTTTTTTGAGATAAATCGTATTGATAATGACCTTTTAACCAATTTTTCCATTCGTTCATTACATACGTATGAATTTTATTATGTGAGTTAAATATTCCATGTATCATACAATAGTCTTTTAAATTATCCTTAAAAAAAGGATAGCTCCCTTGATATTTAAGTACAGGTCTCAATTGATGCTTATTAAGTAATTGGTTTTGTGATATTTTGTAAAAAACATATGCTTGGGACAGGGAAGATAAGTTCCAATAAGTATTGGAATTTTGATTGCTATTCGTAGTATTATCAGTATTTGAAAACGATTTGAATTTTTTTATAGTCAAAAGAAAATTCATTGTATTTTGATTTGTTTCATCAATTCCTTCTTGTTCTTGATTTATTTCATTGTTGTAAATGGATTTAGTAAAGATCTTTTTTGTTGATTCAAAGAAAAGTTGTGCATTTATCTTAGAAACGGTAATGGTACATAGCAAAATATCTATGTATATTTTTTCATCAATGAATGATTTGATAAAGTAGTGTGATTTACGCATTAATCGGATATTTTTCCTTTTTAATATTTTCAAAATATGTTTCTGTGATCCCGATCCTTTATTATCAGAAATTAGAACTATTTCTTTTTTTTTCTTGTCTTTTGCGGTTTGTTCAATTTGATTCCTTATTTTGATTGTCTTATCAGAAAGGTCTTTCATTCTTTTTTCTATTACGGACGATTCGCGAAGAATCTTATTATTTCTTTTGAAATCTTTTTTGTTTTCGTTTGGTTCATATACTTTTTCTTTCCTTAATTTAAATAAGAAAATTGGATTTACTTTCTCCAGTTTTTTCATTATTAGTTTGATAATTTGAACGACCCCTTTTGTTTTTTCTTTTAGAATTTTTAGAAAGGATTTTATTTTTTTATTTATTTTATTTAAAGATTTTAAAACTTTTGAAAATTTATTTTTCACCTTTTTTTTTCTTTTTTGGAGTTCTTTATAAATAGGTTCAAAAAAAAAAGGTCGTTTTCGGGGAGAACCAAAGGGAATTTCCGCTTCCATTCCCCAGACTGTTAAAAAACAAAAATTTGTTTTTTTCTCTTTTTTTTTCATTAGATCTCTATGATGAGATTGTGCCTTAGATTTTCTCCAAGGTTTTAGACAGAAAGGATATAGAATCTTTATCTGAATACCATCTATTAACCAATCTTGGGGAAATTCTGTTTCTGATAATTGAACACCATTATAGGTGCATTTAATATGGATTTCTCTATTCCATTCCTTAAAATCCTCGTCCCACTCGGGAATTTGGAATAATAACATACGGAAAAGGTTTTTGGCTATTATTAATGAAGGCAATAGAATGTATTTTCTAAGAAAAGATTGGGTTATTAACATCAAACTTCTTATTACTTGAGTAAATATAAAAGCATCCCAAGCTTCTGATATTTCTATCTGTTCGTTTTTATATCTTTTTTCCTCTTTCTTCTTTTCTTCTTTTTTATCGTCATTTTTAAAATAGGAAATTTTTAATTCTGATTCTTGTTTTCTGCCCATCCAATTCCTAAAAATTAGATTCTTCATTTCGTTGATATAAAAAGACGAAAAAAAAAACATTTTGTCTATACGATCCAAAAAAAGTGGGGAATGTACATTTACTTGAAAGAGGTTCCAAATAACTGTTTTACGTCTTTGAGCGCGCATGGATCCTTTGATTAGATTGCGACGAAAATCCGATTGTTGTGAGTAACGTATCAAAGCCACCTCTCCCTCTTCCATTGGATCATCGTTTTTATCATTGTTACTAGTATTCTGAATACTAGAAATAGAATTGGTATTCTGATCATTATCGTTATAAATTATCACAAGTTTGGCTCTTCTTGAATGAATCTCATAATCGTCTTCCTCCAATTCTTCTCCATTTTCTTCTTCCTCTTCTTCCAATTTCTCGGTTAATTTGTATGACCATCGAGAAACCTTTTTACTGACTTCTTCTATTCTAATTCCAATAGATTTTTTTTTCATTGTTTTTTGATCTTTTGTATGTGTTGTAATTACATCAAATACAAATTGCAAATATTTTGCTTTACTTTGTGAATCAATTCCTTTTTCTTCTTTAGAATTCAAAAATGATTGACGTTGGAGTTCTACGGAATCATTAATAAGTAGATCATGAATCTTATTTAGAAAAAAAAATTCTACTAAATCTTCTGTATCTGTATCTGTATAAGTATTCATGATTACGCATGAATCTAATTCTTTTCTCGTTCCTCGATATGGTCCGTTGAAAAAAGGATCATATGCTTTTGGCAAGCATTTTTTTTTTTTTTCATCATCACATAATATGGTTCTTTTTTCAAGCATATCCAGACTAGAGGATCCCTCATTTTTTTCTAGAATTTGGATTCGTCTTTTCAATTCATTGTTCAAATTGCACTTTTTTTTTTCATTAGTATAAATCCAAGAATTATAAAGATCTTCGTCGTATAGTTTTTCTATTATGTATAAAGAAATTCTTTGTTCTAGCATTTCCGAAAAAGTCGATAAACTGGGCGGATATGTAAA